GCCTGGCAAAAGAAAAATCAAGATAGGTTCCTACAGGATTGGATTCCCCCTTTTAAAATCGGACGTGAGGGTTTCCTCTCATCCGGCTCAAGTAGTTATACCAAAAAAGGATTCTTTCTTATTTTTGAAGTTTGTTCGAAAAAATCCTACAAAGAGCTACTCCTTACTCAAGTTCTCACCGAGGACCGACGATTCATTCTTTTTTTTTTCAAAAAGTAATTCAGAAAATGAAAAAAAAAAATTTGAAATGTCAAATTTTTGAGTAGTCTACTTCCCTTGAAATGACGAATCTTCTTAACTAAAAATAAAAAGAATACTTTGGTTTTGGACTCGTAAGGGATTTCCTTGTCTGTCTATATTTCGTTTTGTTCGATCTTTTAGGTCTCTACTCACCTCGATGGTTATGCCATGATGCCCCTTGAAGCATATATGCGATAAATAGACTCCTGTAACCATGTTATATTTGTTTGTTTAAACAGAAAGAATCTCTCTAAACTAAAGAAATAGAATGGCAGATTCCAAAAAAGGTCTTTTTTTTTTCACTTCACGAGGTATAACTAGCAATTCCGAATTTATCTGTTACGGAATCGACCATGGATCAATTCCCCTTTCATTCGGAAGTATTGAATTGAATACACCTAAGATTTCTGAGTTTCATGTTACTTTTCCCAAAACACATGTCAGAACTGGGGACATCCCAATCAGATTCAATGGGATGACAGTTTCTCAACCCGAGTCTGTAAAATGAAAATTTTGATCAAATCACACATCGCAGTATACTAGGCCTTCTAATTCCTTAAGGGGCTTATCTAAAAGATTCGCAATATAACTAGGAAGACGTTTCAAATACCACACATGGGTCACTGGACATGCGAGTTTGATGTATCCCATTTGATATCTTCGTATACGAGAATCAACAAATTCCACCCCGCATTGTTCACAAAATTTTGGGTCTTCTTTTTCAGCTCCGATCACTCGATAATTTCCACAAGCACAAATTCCACTTTTTGTGGGTCCAGAGATTCTTTCACAAAACAATCCATCTTTTTCGGGTTTATTGGTTTTATAATGAAAAGTATAAGGTTTTGTCACTTCTCCAACTACCTCCCCATTAGGTAATATTTTGTTGGCCCAAGCCTTTATTTGTTGAGGAGAAACTAGTCCAATTCTAAGTTGTTGATGTTTATACCGGTCAATCATAGAATAGAAATTATGATTCATTCAGATCAAGCTTCCTTCCTAGTAATCTGGAAGTTCTTCTCAGATACAAGGAAATGATTCAGTTCTAGAGCTAAGGATCGTAGTTCTCGAACGAGCAATCGAAAAGATTCTGGAGCATCCTCTGGGTTAGGTACTCTTCCCCCAGTGATCGTAGCACCAAGTACTTCTTGACGAGCTCTAATATGATCAGATTTATAAGTAAGCATTTCTTGTAAAATATGAGCAACACCAAACCCCTCTAGAGCCCAAACTTCCATTTCCCCTACCCGCTGTCCCCCCTGTTTCGCCCTTCCTCTAAGGGGTTGTTGTGTAACAAGTGCATAATGTCCACTAGAACGCCCATGGATTTTATCATCAACTTGGTGAATTAATTTTAGGATATAGGACTTTCCTATTAGAACGGGTTGTTCAAAAGGGTGTCCTGTTCTTCCATCAAATATTCTGCTTTTTCCCGGATATTCGGGTTCAAATACCCATGGATTTTTTGTTTGCTTACTGGCTTCATATAATTCAGAAAACACTAGTTTTCTGGAAGCTTCTTGTTCATATCTCTCATCAAAAGGTGCTATTCTATAATGTCTCTTTAGAAGATCCCCCGCTAACCCGAGTGAACATTCAAATATCTGTCCCACATTCATTCGCGAGGGTACTCCTAATGGGTTGAAAACCATATCAACGGGCGTTCCATCTTGCAGATAGGGCATATCTTGTCTAGGCAAAATTTTGGAAATAATACCTTTATTCCCATGTCTTCCAGCTACTTTATCACCTACTTTGATTTCACGTTTCTGTGAAATATATACACGAATCATTTCTGGATTATAATTGGAACCCCCCTTTTTCTGAATCCATCTCACATCAATAACACGACCCCTTCCACCTATAGGTAGTTTTAGAGAAGTTTCTTTTGCGGTGGATACCTGAATTCCCAGTATGGCTCGTAATAATCTATCCTCTGGGGCATACGACGATTCATTTGCTGTCTGAGGCGTTAATTTACCTATTAAAATATCGCCAGTTTCTACCCAAGATCCCAGCATCACAACCCCATTTCTATCTAAATTTCGGAGTAAATGAGCCTCTAGATGCGGTATTTCTTTAGTGATTCTTTCGGGTCCTTGGCTTGTCACATGAGTCTGAATTTCATATTTCCGGATGTGAAAAGAAGTAAAAATATCTTCATATACCAAACGTTCGCTAACTAGTACTGCGTCTTCAAAATTGTAACCCTCCCATGGCATATAAGCTACTAATACGTTTTTTCCTAAAGCAAGTTCCC